TACTTTCTTAGTATCGAATAGAAATCTAAATGGGGCGTGGCCAAGTGGTAAGGCAACGGGTTTTGGTCCCGCTATTCGGAGGTTCGAATCCTTCCGTCCCAGAACATATATATATTCTATGAGAATATAGATTGCTTTTTTAACAATGTTCTGTTTAAAATCGAAATGTTAGCTGGAATGTGATTGTTGTTTCTGATTTTTTTCTTCGATGAATCATTTTTTTTTTTCAAAAACGGAATCGAAATGCCAAAGAATCTATATTCCCTATCTCGTATTCTCTATCCCCTAAATTAGCCTAATTAGATTCAATTTTCTTTTTTGTGGATTTCTTGACTTTTCGCCAAGAGGGGGTTTTTGGTACTAATTAAATTCACTAAGTCTCTTAATTCTTAATCAATGAGTTAGGCTAAAATATCAAAAAATAGGAGCAAAAACTTGACTTAATCTGGACTTGTTTGGTTTTGTGCCTAGACAGCTCGCATTTCGTAAAAATCAAAAAGACTAGGACACCCCCCTCTTTTCTTTTGATTTATGCTGCATCAGTCCCATAGAATGGGGTAGATAGGAGTTAATCAGTAATGGGAAGGCATTCATTTCAATATCTCTAAACGGTGACAATTGCTCAGTCTATTTGATCGAATTGATAGATACGAAACCCTCCCCATTCTTTGGATTTTATCAATCAGATGAAAAAAAAAAAGAATAAGAATTAAAATCTTACCTTATATTAATCTTTTTTTATCCATCTCATAAAAAAAAATAGGATTTGTTGTTTGGTGTATTTATCTATTTTAGATCATTGAAATCGTTGATGATTCAATTAAAAAAGAAAGACTTATCTTTTTTCTTTCCTAAGATGATCAAAAGTGATCTTTAACTATCAAATTTTCTTCAAATAATGATGTCGAAAAGGGAACTTTCTAAATTTACTAAATTTAGAAATATAAATAGTTTTAATCATTCCTTATAAGCTGAATCTTTGCTATTTGAAGAAGTATGAAATAGGTCAATCTCTCCTATTGAGTCACGTGAAGATGCAGAATCAAAAAGAACTCATTTATTCGTCTTATTTATTATTATTTATATAAATATATATAAATAAATTATTTATATATTAAATATTAATTAATATGTTAGATAAATTAATATTAGCGATGGGGTTTTCCTAAAGAAAAATATTTATCCACCTATCTCTATAGTAACCTATATCTATAGTATATAGATATAGAACAAAGTATAGATTATGGTGTTTATACATCAGCCCAACCAATGACTATTCATGATTCCATAATTGAATCAATTCCATACCGGTTCTTAGAGGAATGTTATGGTAAAACTTCGTTTGAAACGATGTGGTAGAAAGCAACGTGCGACTTGAAGGACAGGATCCGTTGTGGATTTGTACATCCACCATTTTATGTAGGAATGAAGGTGCTCTTGGCTCGACATCATTGGTTCTGTTTCATTAGATTAGAACCCCTCTTTTTTGTTGTCTTGGAATGTAAATAGTCCATGATGGAGCTCGAGTAGAAAGTATTAATTTATTTCTCGGGGCAAGAGTCTAGGGTTAATGCCAATCAATAAAAAAATTGGAACAACTTCGTGAATGTATTTTCGGTATGGAAATCGAAAGAATCCAATTCGAGCAAGTTTCCAATTCAAAAATTTCTTGGAATTGATCAAACTTTTTCGATCCAAAGTGTTTCACGCGGGAATCCATCGTCTGTAGGATTCTTTCATAGAAATCGCAAAAGGGGTATGTTGCTGCCATTTTGAAAGGATTAAAAAGCACCGAAGTAATGTCTAAACCCAATGATTTAAAATAAAACAAAGATAAAGGATCCCAGAACAAGGAAACACCTTTTTTATTGTCTTAATAACTGGATCGAACTGAAGAATCCAAATCCATTTTAAACGAGACAAACATAAAAGGAGGAAAGACCGCTCAATAAATGAAATTGCCGAAAGATTTTCCTTTGAACTGTTTGAAAGTTATCCAACTTGAGTTATGAGAGTACGAATGGTTTCTTTTTCATTTTCAGGAAGAAAGAAGAAAAAAAAGACTTACATCTTTAATTGATTTGATCATTTTATGGACCCAGTTGTCATTTCTTAGATAGAATTCCATACAGAGATAAAACCTCGAATCAATCATTTTTCTCGAGCCGTACGAGGAGAAAGCTTCCTATACGTTTCTAGGGGGGGTGTTGTTCATCTACATCTATCCCAATGAGCCGTCTATCGAATCGTTGCAATTGATGTTCGATCCCGAAGAGAAGGAAAAGATCTTCGGAAAGTGGGTTTTTATGATCCGATAAAGAATCAAACTTATTTAAATGTTCCTGCTATTTTATATTTCCTTGAAAAAGGGGCTCAACCTACAGGAACTGTTCAGGATATTTTAAAGAAGGCGGAGGTTTTTAAGGAACTTCGTCCTAATCAATCCTAATCAACCGAAATTCAATTAAGGAAATAAATTAAGGAAATACAAAAAGGGGGG